ACTAATGGCTAATCAGCCCATGCTCACACATAACTGTGCTGTCATACATTTGGTATTTTTTTATTTTGGGGGATGCTTGGACTCAGCTATGGCCGTCAAAGGCCCTGACCCGGAGCATTTATTGTAGCTGGACTTAACTGCATCTTGAGCACCAGCATAATGATAGGCATGGACATTACAGTCAATGGTCACAGGACATAAATTATATTATATATCCCCCCTTCCATAAAACTTCCCCCTTAAATATTTACCACCACTTTTAACAGACTTTCCCCTAGTTATTTATTTAAATTTTCCACGATTTCAATACTCAAATTAGCACTTCAAATAAAGTCAATATATAAACGCGGCCCCCCCCCCCCCGTTGATGTAGCTTAACCCAAAGCAAGGCACTGAAAATGCCTAGATGAGTCTCCCAACTCCATAAACACATAGGTTTGGTCCCAGCCTTCCTGTTAACTCTTAATAAACTTACACATGCAAGCATCTACACCCCAGTGAGAATGCCCTCTAGGTTATTAAAACCAAGAGGAGCTGGCATCAAGCACACACTCCGTAGCTCACGACGCCTTGCTTAACCACACCCCCACGGGAAACAGCAGTGACAAAAATTAAGCCATGAACGAAAGTTTGACTAAGTTATATTAATTAGGGTTGGTAAATCTCGTGCCAGCCACCGCGGTCATACGATTAACCCGAGCTAACAGGAGTACGGCGTAAAACGTGTCAAAGCACCACACTAAATAGGGTTAAATTCTAATTAAGCTGTAAAAAGCCATAATTAAAATAAAAATAAATGACGAAAGTGACCCTACAACAGCCGATGCACTATAGCTAAGACCCAAACTGGGATTAGATACCCCACTATGCTTAGCCCTAAACACAGATAATTATATAAACAAAATTATTTGCCAGAGTACTACCAGCAACAGCTTAAAACTCAAAGGACTTGGCGGTGCTTTATATCCTTCTAGAGGAGCCTGTTCTGTAATCGATAAACCCCGATAAACCTCACCAGTTCTTGCTAATACAGTCTATATACCGCCATCTTCAGCAAACCCTAAAAAGGAAAAAAAGTAAGCACAATCATAATACATAAAAACGTTAGGTCAAGGTGTAACCTATGAAATGGGAAGAAATGGGCTACATTCTCTACACTAAGAGAACCAAGCACGAAAGCTATTATGAAATTAATAACTAAAGGAGGATTTAGCAGTAAACTAAGAATAGAGTGCTTAGTTGAATTAGGCCATGAAGCACGCACACACCGCCCGTCACCCTCCTCAAATAGATTTAATGCACCTAACCTTATTTAAATGCACTAGCTACATGAGAGGAGACAAGTCGTAACAAGGTAAGCATACTGGAAAGTGTGCTTGGATAAACCAAGATATAGCTTAAACAAAGCATCCAGTTTACACCTAGAAGACTTCATTCATTATGAATATCTTGAACTAAACCTAGCCCAAAATATCCTCTTAACTAAACAACTAAGATATAATTAAAACAAAACATTTACCCCAATCTAAAGTATAGGAGATAGAAATTTAAAATATGGCGCTATAGAGAAAGTACCGCAAGGGAACGATGAAAGAAAAGCTAAAAGTACAAAAAAGCAAAGATTACCCCTTGTACCTCTTGCATAATGAATTAACTAGTGTAAGACTTAACAAAATGAATTTCAGCTAAGCAACCCGAAACCAGACGAGCTACTCACGAACAGTTTATCAAGAACTAACTCATCTATGTGGCAAAATAGTGAGAAGATTTGTAAGTAGAGGTGACATGCCTAACGAGCCTGGTGATAGCTGGTTGTCCAGAAAATGAATCTTAGTTCAGCTTTAAAGGTACCAAAAATTCAAACAAATCTCACTGTAACTTTAAAAGTTAGTCTAAAAAGGTACAGCCTTTTAGAAACGGATACAACCTTGACTAGAGAGTAAAATCTAACACTACCATAGTAGGCCTAAAAGCAGCCACCAATTGAGAAAGCGTTAAAGCTCAACAACAAAAATCAAACAGATCCCAATAACAAATAGTTAACTCCTAGCCCTAACACTGGACTAATCTATTATTGAATAGAAGTAATAATGTTAATATGAGTAACAAGAAAAATTTTCTCCTTGCATGAGTCTAAGTCAGTACCTGATAATACTCTGACCATTAACAGCTAATAAAAACAACTCAACAATAAACAATTTATTAATCATACTGTTAATCCGACACAGGAGTGCACCTAAGGAAAGATTAAAAGAAGTAAAAGGAACTCGGCAAACACAAACCCCGCCTGTTTACCAAAAACATCACCTCCAGCATCCCTAGTATTGGAGGCATTGCCTGCCCAGTGACAACTGTTTAACGGCCGCGGTATCCTGACCGTGCAAAGGTAGCATAATCATTTGTTCTCTAAATAAGGACTTGTATGAATGGCCACACGAGGGTTTTACTGTCTCTTACTTCCAATCCGTGAAATTGACCTTCCCGTGAAGAGGCGGGAATATACAAATAAGACGAGAAGACCCTATGGAGCTTTAACTAACCAACCCAAAGAAAATAAACTTAGCCATTAAGGAATAACAATAATCTCCATGGGTTGGCAGTTTCGGTTGGGGTGACCTCGGAGAATAAAAAATCCTCCGAACGATTTTAAAAACTAGACCCACAAGTCAAATCATTCTATCGCTCATTGATCCAAAAACTTGATCAACGGAACAAGTTACCCTAGGGATAACAGCGCAATCCTATTCAAGAGTCCATATCGACAATAGGGTTTACGACCTCGATGTTGGATCAGGACATCCTGATGGTGCAACCGCTATCAAAGGTTCGTTTGTTCAACGATTAAAGTCCTACGTGATCTGAGTTCAGACCGGAGCAATCCAGGTCGGTTTCTATCTATTACGTATTTCTCCCAGTACGAAAGGACAAGAGAAATAAGGCCAACTTTAAATTAAGCGCCTTAAGACAACCAATGACAACATCTCAATTAACAACACAAAACCCTGCCCTAGAACAGGGCTTAGTTAAGGTGGCAGAGCCCGGTAATTGCATAAAACTTAAACTTTTATATCCAGAGATTCAAATCCTCTCCTTAACAAAATGTTCATAATTAACATCTTAATATTAGTTATTCCTATCCTATTGGCCGTAGCATTCCTCACGTTAGTAGAACGAAAAGTTCTAGGCTACATACAACTCCGAAAAGGCCCAAATGTCGTAGGCCCATATGGCCTACTTCAACCCATCGCCGATGCAATCAAACTCTTCATTAAAGAACCACTACGACCCGCCACATCTTCAACCTCGATATTTATCCTAGCACCCATTTTAGCTCTAGGCTTAGCCTTAACCATGTGAATCCCCCTCCCAATACCTTACCCTCTTATTAATATAAATCTAGGAATCCTATTTATACTAGCCATATCAAGCCTAGCCGTATATTCTATCCTCTGATCAGGTTGAGCTTCCAATTCAAAATACGCACTAATCGGAGCCCTACGAGCAGTAGCACAAACAATCTCATATGAAGTAACACTAGCAATTATTCTGCTATCAGTGCTCCTAATAAGTGGATCCTTTACTCTCTCCACATTAATTATTACACAAGAACAAATATGGTTAATCCTCCCAGCATGACCTCTAGCAATAATATGATTTATCTCAACATTAGCAGAGACAAACCGAGCTCCATTTGACCTAACTGAAGGAGAATCAGAACTAGTCTCGGGTTTTAACGTAGAATATGCAGCAGGACCATTTGCCCTCTTCTTCATAGCAGAGTACGCAAATATCATCATAATAAATATCTTTACAGCAATTTTATTTCTAGGAACATCCCACAACCCACACATACCAGAACTCTACACAATCAACTTTATCATTAAATCCCTACTACTCACAATATCATTTCTATGAATCCGAGCATCCTACCCTCGATTCCGCTATGACCAACTAATACACCTACTATGAAAAAATTTTCTACCCCTAACACTAGCCTTATGCATATGACACGTATCACTGCCCATCCTCACATCAGGCATCCCGCCACAAACATAAGAAATATGTCTGACAAAAGAGTTACTTTGATAGAGTAAATAATAGAGGTTCAAACCCTCTTATTTCTAGAACTATAGGAATTGAACCTACTCCTAAGAATCCAAAACTCTCCGTGCTCCCAATTACACCAAATTCTACTAGTAAGGTCAGCTAATTAAGCTATCGGGCCCATACCCCGAAAATGTTGGTTTATACCCTTCCCGTACTAATAAACCCAATTATCTTTACTATTATTCTATCAACCATTATACTAGGAACCATTATTGTTATAATTAGTTCTCACTGACTACTTGTCTGAATCGGATTTGAAATAAATATGCTCGCCATCATTCCCATCATAATAAAAAACCACAACCCACGAGCTACAGAAGCATCAACTAAGTATTTTTTAACCCAATCAACAGCCTCAATGCTACTAATAATAGCCGTTATCATCAATCTAATATTCTCAGGCCAATGGACCGTAATAAAATTATTTAACCCAGTAGCCTCAATACTTATAACAATAGCCTTAGCTATAAAACTAGGAATAGCTCCATTTCACTTCTGAGTCCCAGAAGTAACACAAGGCATCCCCCTATCCTCAGGCCTGATCCTACTGACATGACAAAAACTAGCACCGATATCTGTACTTTACCAAATCTCCCCATCAATTAATCTAAACCTAATTCTGACCTTGTCAATCCTATCAATCCTAATTGGAGGCTGAGGAGGACTAAACCAAACACAACTCCGAAAAATCATAGCCTATTCATCAATCGCCCACATAGGCTGAATAACAGCAGTACTACCATATAATCCCACCATAACATTATTAAACTTAACCATCTACATCATTATAACTTCCACCATATTCACCATATTTATAGCCAACTCCACTACCACCACCCTATCACTATCACACACATGAAATAAAACACCCATTATAACCGTTCTAATCCTTGCCACTCTCCTATCTATAGGAGGACTCCCTCCCCTATCAGGGTTTATACCAAAGTGAATAATCATCCAAGAAATAACAAAAAACAATAGCATCATTCTACCCACTTTCATAGCAATCACAGCTCTACTGAACCTGTATTTTTATATACGACTCACATACTCTACCACACTAACAATATTCCCCTCTACAAACAACATAAAAATAAAATGACAATTCCCCCTTATAAAAAAAATAACCTTTCTACCAACAATAGTCGTATTATCTACCATAACACTACCACTCACACCAATACTATCAGTATTAGAATAGGAATTTAGGTTAAACAGACCAAGAGCCTTCAAAGCCCTAAGCAAGTACAATTTACTTAATTCCTGATAAGGATTGCAAGACTACACCTTACATCAATTGAATGCAAATCAACCACTTTAATTAAGCTAAATCCTCACTAGACTGGTGGGCTCCACCCCCACGAAATTTTAGTTAACAGCTAAATACCCTAGCTAACTGGCTTCAATCTACTTCTCCCGCCGCGAGAAAAAAAAGGCGGGAGAAGCCCCGGCAGAATTGAAGCTGCTTCTCTGAATTTGCAATTCAACGTGTAAACTCACCACAGGGCTTGATAAAAAGAGGAGTCAAACCTCTATCTTTAGATTTACAGTCTAATGCTTTATTCAGCCATTTTACCCATGTTCATTAACCGCTGACTATTCTCAACTAACCACAAAGATATCGGTACTCTTTATCTGCTATTTGGCGCCTGAGCCGGAATAGTAGGAACAGCTCTAAGCCTCTTAATTCGCGCTGAATTGGGCCAACCCGGAACCCTGCTCGGAGACGACCAAATCTATAACGTAGTTGTAACCGCACACGCATTTGTAATAATCTTCTTCATAGTAATGCCAATCATAATTGGAGGATTTGGTAACTGACTTGTCCCTCTAATAATTGGCGCTCCCGATATGGCATTCCCCCGAATAAATAACATAAGCTTCTGACTCCTCCCTCCCTCATTTCTATTACTCCTCGCATCTTCTATGGTTGAAGCTGGGGCAGGAACAGGCTGAACCGTGTACCCTCCCTTAGCAGGCAACCTAGCCCATGCAGGAGCCTCAGTAGACCTTACCATCTTCTCCTTACACTTAGCAGGAGTTTCCTCAATTTTAGGAGCCATCAACTTCATTACAACAATCATCAACATAAAGCCCCCCGCAATGTCACAATATCAAACCCCTCTGTTCGTATGATCCGTAATAATCACCGCCGTGCTATTACTCCTCTCACTCCCTGTGTTAGCAGCCGGCATCACAATGCTGCTAACAGACCGGAACCTAAATACAACCTTCTTCGACCCGGCAGGAGGAGGAGACCCCATTCTATACCAACACTTATTCTGATTCTTTGGACACCCCGAAGTCTATATTTTAATTTTACCCGGGTTTGGAATAATTTCCCACATTGTAACCTATTACTCAGGAAAAAAAGAACCATTCGGATACATAGGAATAGTTTGGGCTATAATGTCAATTGGATTTTTAGGCTTCATCGTATGAGCTCACCATATATTCACAGTCGGAATAGATGTCGACACACGAGCCTACTTCACATCAGCCACTATAATTATTGCCATTCCAACCGGAGTAAAAGTTTTCAGCTGACTGGCAACACTTCATGGAGGAAATATCAAATGATCTCCTGCTATAATATGAGCCCTGGGTTTTATCTTCTTATTCACAGTAGGAGGCCTAACCGGAATTGTATTGGCCAACTCTTCTCTCGATATCGTTCTCCACGACACATATTACGTTGTCGCACATTTCCACTATGTTTTATCAATAGGAGCTGTATTTGCTATTATAGGGGGATTTGTTCACTGATTCCCACTATTCTCAGGCTATACCCTCAATGATACATGAGCTAAAATCCACTTCGCAATTATATTCGTAGGCGTCAATATGACCTTCTTTCCACAACACTTTCTAGGACTATCTGGCATGCCTCGACGATACTCCGACTACCCAGATGCATACACAATATGAAATACTGTCTCATCAATGGGCTCATTTATTTCTCTAACAGCAGTTATACTAATAGTTTTCATCATCTGAGAAGCATTTGCATCTAAACGAGAAGTCTTGACTGTAGACCTAACCACAACAAATCTAGAATGATTAAACGGATGTCCCCCACCATACCACACATTTGAAGAACCCACCTATGTTAATCTAAAATAAGAAAGGAAGGAATCGAACCCCCTACTATTGGTTTCAAGCCAACATCATAACCTCTATGTCTCTCTCAATAAATGAGGTGTTAGTAAAATGTTATATAACTTTGTCAAAGTTAAGTTACAAGTGAAAACCCTGTACACCTCATATGGCATATCCCATACAACTAGGCTTCCAAGATGCAACATCACCAATCATAGAAGAACTACTTCACTTTCATGATCACACACTAATAATTGTATTCTTAATTAGCTCATTAGTACTTTACATTATTTCACTAATACTAACGACAAAACTGACTCATACAAGCACAATAGATGCACAAGAAGTAGAGACAATCTGAACCATTCTGCCCGCTATCATCTTAATTCTAATTGCCCTTCCTTCTTTACGAATCCTGTACATAATAGATGAAATCAATAATCCATCCCTTACGGTAAAAACTATAGGACATCAGTGATACTGAAGCTACGAATACACAGATTATGAGGACTTAAGCTTCGACTCCTACATAATTCCAACATCAGAATTAAAGCCAGGGGAGCTACGACTATTAGAAGTCGATAATCGAGTTGTGTTGCCAATAGAAATAACAATCCGAATGCTAGTCTCCTCTGAGGACGTACTACACTCATGAGCCGTGCCTTCTCTAGGACTGAAAACAGACGCAATTCCAGGCCGTCTGAACCAAACAACCCTTATATCGACCCGTCCAGGCCTATACTATGGTCAATGCTCAGAAATTTGCGGATCAAACCACAGTTTTATACCGATTGTCCTTGAGTTAGTTCCACTAAAGTACTTTGAAAAATGATCTGCATCAATATTATAAAATCACTAAGAAGCTATATAGCACTAACCTTTTAAGTTAGAGATTGAGAGCAATTCACTCTCCTTGGTGACATGCCGCAACTAGACACGTCAACATGACTGACAATAATCCTATCAATATTCTTGACCCTCTTCATTATCTTTCAATTAAAAATTTCAAAACACAACTTCTATCACAACCCAGAGCTGACATCAGCAAAAATATTAAAACAAAATACCCCTTGAGAAACAAAATGAACGAAAATTTATTTGCCTCTTTTATTACCCCTATAATTTTAGGCCTCCCTCTCGTAACTCTCATCGTACTATTCCCCAGCCTACTATTCCCAACATCAAGTCGACTAATAAACAATCGCTTTATAACCCTCCAACAATGGATACTTCAACTTATATCAAAACAAATAATGAGTATTCACAATTCTAAAGGACAAACATGAACATTAATATTAATATCTCTAATCCTATTTATTGGATCAACAAACCTACTAGGTCTGTTACCCCATTCATTTACACCAACAACACAACTATCAATAAACCTAGGCATAGCCATTCCCCTGTGAGCAGGAGCCGTAATTACAGGATTCCGCAATAAAACTAAAGCATCACTCGCCCATTTCTTACCACAAGGAACACCAACTCCACTAATCCCAATGCTAGTGATTATTGAAACTATTAGTCTTTTTATTCAACCTATAGCCCTCGCCGTACGGTTAACAGCCAACATCACTGCAGGACACCTGTTAATTCACTTAATTGGAGGGGCTACCCTTGCACTAATAAGTATTAGTACTACAACAGCTCTAATTGCATTCATCATTCTAATCCTACTAACAATCCTAGAATTTGCAGTAGCCATAATCCAAGCCTACGTATTCACACTTCTAGTCAGCCTATATCTGCATGACAACACATAATGACACACCAGACTCATGCTTATCACATAGTAAATCCAAGCCCTTGACCTCTTACAGGAGCTCTATCCGCCCTCTTAATAACATCCGGCCTAACCATGTGATTTCACTTTAACTCAACAACCCTACTAACAATTGGCCTAACAACAAACATACTAACAATATACCAATGATGACGAGATATTATCCGAGAAAGCACCTTCCAAGGACACCATACTCCAGCTGTCCAAAAAGGCCTCCGTTATGGAATAATCCTCTTTATTATCTCTGAAGTCCTATTCTTTACCGGATTTTTCTGAGCATTCTACCATTCAAGCCTTGCCCCCACTCCCGAACTAGGCGGCTGCTGACCCCCAACAGGCATCCATCCACTAAATCCCCTAGAAGTCCCACTGCTCAACACCTCCGTCCTATTGGCCTCCGGAGTTTCTATTACCTGAGCCCATCATAGTTTAATAGAAGGAGACCGAAACCACATGTTACAAGCCCTATTTATCACCATCACATTAGGAGTCTACTTTACACTACTACAAGCCTCAGAGTACTATGAAGCACCCTTTACCATCTCCGACGGAATCTACGGCTCAACTTTTTTCGTAGCCACAGGCTTCCACGGCCTCCACGTCATCATTGGATCCACCTTCTTAATTGTCTGCTTTTTCCGCCAACTAAAATTTCATTTTACTTCTAATCACCACTTCGGCTTTGAAGCCGCTGCCTGATACTGACATTTCGTAGACGTAGTCTGACTTTTCCTCTATGTTTCTATCTATTGATGAGGCTCCTATTCTTTTAGTATTAATCAGTACAGCTGACTTCCAATCAGTTAGTTTCGGTCTAGCCCGAAAAAGAATAATAAATCTAATACTAGCCCTCCTGACCAATTTTACACTAGCTACTCTACTTGTCATCATCGCATTCTGACTACCCCAACTAAACGTATACTCTGAGAAAACAAGTCCATACGAATGTGGATTTGACCCCATAGGATCAGCTCGCCTTCCCTTCTCCATAAAATTTTTTCTAGTAGCTATCACATTCCTCCTATTCGACCTAGAAATTGCACTTCTCCTACCACTACCATGAGCCTCACAAACAACAAACCTAAACACAATACTTACCATAGCCCTTTTCCTAATTATCCTGTTAGCTGTAAGCCTGGCCTATGAGTGAACTCAAAAAGGACTGGAATGAACAGAATATGGTACTTAGTTTAAAATAAAATAAATGATTTCGACTCATTAGATTGTGATTTAATTCATAATTACCAAATGTCTATAGTATATATAAATATTATAATAGCATTCACAGTATCCCTTGTAGGACTACTAATATATCGATCCCACCTAATATCTTCCCTTCTATGCTTAGAAGGAATAATATTAGCCCTATTCGTTATAGCAGCCCTAACAATCCTCAATTCACATTTTACACTAGCCAGCATAATACCCATTATCCTACTAGTCTTCGCAGCCTGCGAAGCAGCCCTGGGCCTATCTCTACTAGTAATAGTATCAAATACATATGGGACTGATTACGTACAAAATCTCAACCTACTCCAATGCTAAAATATATTATTCCAACAATTATACTTATACCCCTTATCTGACTATCGAAAGGTAGTATAATCTGAGTTAACTCCACAGCACACAGCCTACTAATCAGCTTTACAAGCCTCCTCCTTATAAATCAATTTGGTGATAATAGCCTCAACTTCTCACTAGTATTTTTCTCTGACTCCCTGTCCACCCCACTGCTAATTTTAACCATATGGCTTCTTCCCCTGATACTAATAGCTAGCCAACATCACCTATCAAAAGAAAACCTAACCCGAAAAAAACTATTCATTACTATGCTAATTTTACTGCAACTATTTCTAATCATAACCTTTACCGCCATAGAACTAATCTTCTTTTATATCCTATTTGAAGCAACACTAGTCCCAACACTTATTATTATTACCCGATGGGGAAACCAAACAGAACGCCTAAACGCCGGACTCTATTTCCTATTCTACACATTAACTGGCTCTCTACCCCTATTAGTTGCACTAATTTATATCCAAAATACAGTAGGATCCCTAAATTTCCTAATACTCCAATACTGAGTACAACCTATACATAACTCTTGATCTGACGTCTTCATATGACTAGCATGTATAATGGCCTTCATAGTAAAAATACCATTATACGGCCTCCACCTTTGACTACCTAAAGCCCACGTAGAAGCCCCTATCGCAGGTTCCATAGTCCTTGCAGCAATCTTACTAAAGCTAGGAGGATACGGCATACTACGAATTACACTAATTCTAAACCCTATAACCGACTCTATAGCATACCCATTCATTATACTCTCTCTATGAGGCATAATCATAACCAGCTCAATCTGCCTCCGTCAAACGGACCTAAAATCACTCATTGCATACTCCTCTGTAAGTCACATAGCACTCGTCATCGTAGCCATCCTTATCCAAACACCTTGAAGCTACATAGGAGCAACCGCTCTTATAATCGCCCATGGCCTCACATCCTCTATACTTTTCTGCCTAGCAAACTCAAACTACGAACGAATCCACAGCCGAACTATAATTCTAGCTCGAGGCCTACAAACGCTCCTTCCACTAATAGCCACCTGATGACTACTAGCAAGCCTAACCAACTTAGCTCTACCCCCAACAATCAACTTAATTGGAGAACTACTTGTAGTAATGTCAACTTTCTCATGATCTAACACTACAATTATTCTAATAGGGGTAAATATAGTAATCACCGCCCTATATTCTCTATATATACTAATCATAACCCAACGAGGAAAACATACCTACCATATTAATAATATCTCGCCTTCCTTTACACGAGAAAATGCACTCATATCGCTACACATATTACCCCTACTACTCCTAACCCTAAACCCAAAAATCATTCTAGGACCTCTATATTGTAAATATAGTTTAACAAAAACATTAGATTGTGAATCTAATAATAGAAACTCATCACCTTCTTATTTACCGAAAAAGCATGCAAGAACTGCTAATTCTATGCTCCCATATTTAACAATATGGCTTTTTCGAACTTTTAAAGGATAGTAGTTATCCATTGGTCTTAGGAACCAAAAAATTGGTGCAACTCCAAATAAAAGTAATAAATATATTCTCCTCATTCTCACTAATTACCTTACTCTTACTAACAATACCCATTATAATAATAAGCTTTAACACCTATAAATCTTCCAACTACCCACTCTACGTAAAAAAAACTATTTCATATGCCTTCATCACCAGCATAATTCCCACAATAATATTTATCCACTCAGGCCAAGAGCTAGTCATTTCAAACTGACACTGATTAACCATCCAAACCCTCAAATTATCTCTCAGCTTTAAAATAGATTATTTCTCAATGATATTCGTCCCAGTAGCACTATTCGTCACATGATCCATTATAGAATTCTCAATATGATATATACACTCAGACCCCAATATTAACAAATTCTTCAAGTACCTACTCCTATTCCTCATCACCATGCTCATCCTTGTAACCGCAAATAACCTATTTCAACTATTTATTGGCTGAGAAGGTGTAGGAATCATATCATTCCTACTTATCGGATGATGGTACGGACGAGCAGACGCAAACACAGCAGCCCTACAAGCAGTCTTATACAACCGCATCGGCGACATTGGTTTTATCCTAGCGATAGCATGATTTCTAACAAACCTCAATGCCTGAGACCTCCAACAAATCTTCATACTAAACCCAAACAACTCAAACATACCCTTAACCGGCCTAGTATTAGCTGCAACCGGAAAATCCGCCCAATTTGGCCTCCACCCATGACTTCCCTCTGCAATAGAAGGCCCAACTCCCGTCTCAGCACTACTCCATTCAAGCACAATAGTAGTAGCAGGTATTTTCCTATTAATTCGCTTCTACCCACTCACAGAAAATAATAAATATATTCAATCTATTACACTATGCTTAGGGGCCATTACCACATTATTCACAGCGATATGTGCCCTCACCCAAAATGATATTAAAAAAATCATCGCCTTCTCTACATCCAGTCAACTAGGCCTCATAATGGTAACGATTGGCATTAACCAACCCTACCTAGCATTCCTCCACATCTGTACCCACGCCTTTTTCAAAGCTATATTATTTATATGCTCCGGTTCCATTATTCACAGCCTAAGCAACGAGCAAGACATTCGAAAAATAGGAGGCCTATTTAAAGCCATGCCATTCACTACAACAGCCCTCATTGCTGGCAGTCTCGCACTAACAGGAGTACCCTTCCTCACAGGATTCTACTCCAAAGACTTAATCATTGAAGCCGCCAACACGTCTTATACCAACGCCTGAGCCCTTTTAATAACATTAATCGCCACCTCTTTCACAGCCATTTATAGCACCCGCATTATCTTCTTCGCACTTATAGGACAACCCCGATTTCCTACCCTGATTAATATTAATGAAAATAACCCCTTCCTAATCAACTCTATTAAACGCTTACTAATTGGAAGCCTCTTCGCAGGATACATCATCTCCAACAACATCCCCCCAACAACAGTACCCCAAATAACTATACCCTACTATCTAAAAACAACAGCTCTATTCGTTACGATCTTAGGCTTCATCTTAGCCCTAGAAATTAGCAATATGACTAAAAATCTAAAATTTAGTTACCCCTCAAACGCCTTCAAATTCTCCACCTTGCTAGGATATTTTCCTACAATTATACACCGCCTAGCTCCATACATAAATCTATCAATAAGCCAAAAATCAGCATCCTCCCTTCTAGACCTAATCTGACTAGAAGCCATCCTACCAAAAACCATCTCACTAACTCAAATAAAAGCATCTACCCTGGTCACAAACCAAAAAGGCCTAATCAAACTATATTTCCTCTCCTTTCTAATCACAATCCTCATTAGCATAATCCTATTTAATTTCCACGAGTAATTTCTATAATAACCACAACACCAATTAATAAAGATCACCCAGTTACAACAACTAATCAAGTACCATAACTGTATAAAGCCGCAATCCCCATGGCCTCCTCACTAAAAAACCCAGAGTCCCCTGTATCATAAATCACCCAATCCCCTAAACCATTGAACTCAAACACAATCTCCACCTCTTTATCCTTCAATACATAATAAACCATAAAAAACTCTATCAACAAGCCAGTAATAAATGCCCCTAAAACAGCTTTATTAGAGAGCCAAATCTCAGGATACTGCTCCGTAGCCATAGCCGTTGTATAACCAAAAACTACCATCATACCCCCCAAATAAATTAAAAAAACTATTAACCCCAGAAAAGACCCACCAAAATTCAACACAATTCCACAACCAACCCCACCACTCACAATCAACCCCAACCCCCCATAAATAGGTGAAGGCTTCGAAGAAAACCCCACGAAACCAATCACAAAAATAACACTTAAAATAAATACAATGTATAGTATCATTATTCTTACATGGAATTTAACCATGACTAATGATATGAAAAACCATCGTTGTCATTCAACTATAAGAACACTAATGACTAATATTCGAAAATCCCACCCACTAATAAAAATTGTAAACAATGCATTCATTGACCTTCCAGCTCCATCAAACATCTCCTCATGATGAAATTTCGGCTCCCTCCTGGGAGTATGCTTAATCCTACAAATCCTCACAGGCCTATTCCTAGCGATACACTACACATCCGATACAACAACAGCATTCTCCTCCGTTACCCATATCTGCCGAGACGTAAACTACGGCTGAATTATCCGATACATACACGCAAACGGAGCTTCAATGTTTTTTATTTGCTTATATATGCACGTAGGACGAGGCCTATATTACGGGTCTTACACCTTCCTAGAAACATGAAACATTGGAGTAATCCTTCTACTTACAGTAATAGCTACAGCATTCATAGGGTATGTACTACCATGAGGGCAAATGTCATTTTGAGGAGCAACAGTCATCACCAACCTCCTATCAGCAATCCCTTACATCGGCACAAATTTAGTCGAATGAATCTGAGGTGGATTCTCAGTAGATAAAGCAACCCTTACCCGATTTTTTGCCTTCCACTTTATCCTTCCATTCATCATCACAGCAATTGCCATAGTCCACCTATTATTCCTCCACGAAACAGGCTCCAACAATCCAACAGGAATCTCCTCAGACGCAGACAAAATTCCATTCCACCCCTACTACACCATTAAAGACATCTTAGGAGCCTTGTTACTAATTCTAGCCCTTATACTACTAGTGCTATTCGCACCCGACCTCCTCGGAGACCCCGATAACTATACCCCAGCAAATCCACTCAACACACCCCCTCACATCAAGCCCGAATGATACTTCTTATTTGCATATGCAATTTTACGATCAATCCCCAACAAACTAGGAGGAGTACTAGCCCTAGCTTTCTCTATCCTAATCCTAATTCTTATCCCCCTACTACATACCTCCAAACAACGAAGCATAATATTCCGACCACTTAGCCAATGCCTATTTTGAACTCTAGTAGCAGACCTACTAACACTTACATGAATTGGAGGACAACCAGTCGAACACCCATATATTACCATTGGACAACTAGCATCCATTATATACTTTCTTCTCATCCTAGTACTAATACCAACAGCCGGCACAGTCGAAAACAAACTACTAAAATGAAGACAGGTCTTTGTAGTACATCCAATACACTGGTCTTGTAAACCAGAAAAGGAGAACAACCAGCCTCCCTAAGACTCAAGGAAGAAACTGTAGTCTCACCGTCAACTCCCAAAGCTGAAGTTCTACTTAAACTACTCCCTGATTTAAACTATTTCCTAAACACTATTAATATAGTTCCACAAACGCAAAGAGCTTTACCAGTATTAAATTTATTAAAAATTTCAATAACTCAACACAGACTTTGCACTCTAACCAAATATCACAAACACCGCTAGCTAATAACACACGCCCTCCCACACCACTACAGAATATACTCTTCACAGCGGGATACGTACATAATATTAATGTAACAAAGACATAACATGTATATAGTACATTATATTATATGCCCCATGCGTATAAGCAAGTACTTGAACTTCACAAACAGTACATAGTACATGAACTTATTAATCGTACATAGCACATAATGTCAAATCTACCCTTGACAACATGCGTATCCCTCCCACTAGATCACGAGCTTAATCACCATGCCGCGTGAAACCAACAACCCGCTAAGCAGAGGATCCCTCTTCTCGCTCCGGGCCCATAAACTGTGGGGGTCGCTATTTAATGAACTTTATCAGACATCTGGTTCTTTCTTCAGGGCCATCTCATCTAAAACTGTCCATTCTTTCCTCTTAAATAAGACATCTCGATGG